ATTTTCAGTCCTCTGCTCTACCAGCTGAGCTATCCCGACCATTCATTCACCTTTCTGGCGCATCGTCTTCTCATTTCATTTTACTCGATAACTCGGGTTTATGTCAATTAAAAGGATGAAAAGTATTACAAAGTCTTATATGCGTACCGAAATCCCTTGGGTTTTCCAACTTTGTTTATAATTTTATTTAAGTTTTAGTACGGGTAATAAAATAATATGAATTGTGAATCACTAAACTGAGCACTCCTTGCTCAAAAATATTAATTTGTACGTCTATCATATATTACAAAAAAACATTTCCGTTCCTATCCATTTTGAAAAGAAAAAATGAGGGGTATAACCGCCTTCAACTCGTTAATGAAAAAAAAGAACTACTTAGGGAGTAAAAATTCTTTTGGGGATAGAGGGACTTGAACCCTCACGATTTTTAAAGTCGACGGATTTTCTTCTTACTCTAAATTTCATTTTTGTCAGTATTGACATGTAGAACGGGACTCTATCTTTATTCTCGTTCGATTAATAAGTTTTTCCAAAGATCTATCAGACTATGGGGTGAATGATTTGATAAATGAATATTTGATTCTTTTTTTCAACTTGAAATCGATTGATATAGTATATTTGTCACCCCTTTTGGGTTGAGGTTTCGACGGAAGAATTCTTAGAACAACACAGTCAACCCCATTTGTTAGAACAGCTTCCTTTGAGTCTCTGCACCTATCCTTTTTTTTCTTGCTTTCGGAATCCTTCTTTTTTTGCTTTTGAAAAAAGGAGTTGGCTCAGGATTGCCCATTTTTTTTAATTCCAGGGTTTCTCTGAATTTGAAAGTTTTCACTTAGTAGGTCTCCATACTAAGGCTCAAGCCAATTAAGTCCGTAGCGTCTACCGATTTCGCCATATCCCCTTTATTGTTTTATTTTAAAATTAGGATCTCCGTGTCATCTTCTTCCCTTTTATTCTTTCATTTCTGACGGAACCGTCGAATTCATTAGATTTGATATGGATTACTATACCGAAAAAGAGTTTCTCCTTTTTTTTTTTCATTTTTTGTCTATCTTCTTTCATCTATATCAGATGTCTATATTTGAATTTTATTTGGTCTAATCAGAAATGATTCTATCATTTCTGTAGCTACAATTCAACATTGAGGGATATATACCCTATATATCCTCCGCACCGTTTATTTTCGCATGCAATTTTGAATACTCAAAGGGTCGATTCTTTTTTTGTCATCATGGTCTACGAATGCAAGCAGAATAATATCTTATTATGTTAATATAATCCGGAGTTCATCTTTAGCGATTCGAATTTGTTTATTCTTTTTTATTGTAGGTTTTCTTAAGGCAGACTCTTATAACTATAATCGTTATCTATTTATTATAGTTCCAGATATAATGAAAATTGTCATAATGCTTTTTTTTTTATTTCGATTTGAAATGAATTTGAAAATTCATAGCTCTACTCAAAAGAGAAATAGAATTTCATAGAATTTCTAAATCTAATTGAAATAGAATCGAATTGTTATAGACGAAAAATAGAATATACATTATATTTTATACATAGAGAGAAATAAGCTAAATTTAATATTTCTATTTATTTGATTTGAAATATTTATTTAGTTGAAAGTCATATCATAAAAGAATAAAAATCAATATTAATAAGCCTAAACTAAAATATAGTTTATTGAATGACAGTGTCTGGGAGCCCGCTTAGCTCAGAGGTTAGAGCATCGCATTTGTAATGCGATGGTCATCGGTTCGAGTCCGATAGCCGGCTTTTTTCTATTTTTCTTTGTTCTTTCTTTATATATATTTTTTTATTTGAAATCGAAGAACAAAGAAAAGAATAATGGTGTCTTTCCCTTCTTCAAAATTATCTATTATGTCGGAGACACTTCCAACCAGGAATAAAAGCAAAGGGTTCAATTTCGGCGGACCAAATTAGAAAAAAGTCTTTCTTTGCCCTTTTTTTACTTACATATTTTAATACAGAATATATAATATATAAAAAGGGTTTATCTATGATGTCTATACAATTCATGTCATTATTCATTTGACTACAACACTTCGGAATACAACCCTTCAGGGGATTTCGTTTGATTTATCATTTAGTTCAGTTTTAATTTAGTTTTTTTTGTAAAATGGAATATATATATATATAAATAGAAATAAAGAAAATAAATAAAGAGAGGAGTCTTTATGTCGCGTTACCGAGGGCCTCGTTTCAAAAAAATACGACGTCTAGGGGCTTTACCTGGACTAACTAATAAAAGGCCTAGAGCCGGAAGTGATCTTAGAAACCAATCACGTTCCGGAAAAAGATCTCAATATCGTATTCGTCTAGAAGAAAAACAAAAATTGCGTTTTCATTATGGTATTACAGAACGGCAATTACTTAAATACGTTCGTATCGCCAGAAAAGCCAAAGGGTCAACAGGTCAGGTTTTACTACAATTACTTGAAATGCGTTTGGATAACATCCTTTTTCGATTGGGCATGGCTCCAACTATTCCTGGAGCTCGCCAATTAGTTAACCATAGACATATTTTAGTTAACGGCCATATAGTAGATATACCAAGTTATCGTTGCAAACCCCAAGATACTATTATGGCAAGGGATGAACAAAAATCCAAAGCTCTAATTCAAAATTCTCTTGATTTATCCCCCCGTGAGGAATTACCCAAACATTTGACTCTTAACCCATTTCCATATAAAGGATTAGTCAATCAAATAGTCGATAGTAAGTGGGTCGGTTTGAAAATAAATGAATTGCTAGTAGTAGAATATTATTCTCGTCAGACGTAGCCCTAAATAAAATATAAAGTAAAGTAAAGGGTTCGGACAAATTGGCCCCTTTCTTTTGCCAAAGTAAAATGACTTAAGGTTAAAAGTCAGGGGTTTGACCCAGATTTTCTCCCACTTATTTATATATTCTACCCCATCCCGGGGTTTTCCTATTCATGTATCCTAGATTGGCATAAAGATTTTCACTCCTTGTCTATTATTTCCAGTATTTTACGTATCGCAGCAATTCGAAATAGAAGAAACATATATCAAAATCAACGAAGGCTAACTCTTATATTCCAAAGTATTGCTTGGTGTTTGATTTGTTACAGTTAGAAATGTTACAGTTAGAAATGTTGGCAAATTTAATTAGGTGTAAAGTACGGAAAGAGAGGGATTCGAACCCTCGGTAAACAAAAGCCTACATAGCAGTTCCAATGCTACGCCTTGAACCACTCGGCCATCTCTCCTACATGATGATTATGACTCAGAAACCGAAAAAATAGCGAGCCATTACTATGTTTATATTACTATTCGATTTTTGTTTGTATAGGTACAACTAGGACTAACGCACCACTACTATAACTAAAAACTAAAAAGAATAGAAAAGGTTTTTGATCAAAAACCTTTTCTATCATAGAATGCTTATTCGATTCTCTTTCTTTTCACCTTTCGATCATAATTCAATCAAAACTTGTTTTTGATCTGATCGAAAAATTCCTGGATTCTTCCGCTTCGATGAAATTGGAATAGCTCCTATACTATTCCATTTGATTTGTATGAATTCGAATGGGATTCAACTCTTTCTTATTGATTCTTGAAAAAGGAGCAATTTGTTGGGTATTTGGAACAATTGGAATAAATAAAAGTATAAGTAGTAGTAAAAATTTTGTATCTTTATTGAAATTTTTTTGTTTATCTATTTTTATGTTATTTCGTACTGTACAAATTCTTTGTTTGTATAATCGTTTTCCCGCAAGGGGGGATGAGCAGAATTTTAGAATGGATTGATACCTATGTCTAGATCGCGTATAAATGGAAATTTTATTGATAAGACCTTTTCAATTGTGGCCAATATCTTATTACGAATAATTCCGACAACTTCAGGAGAAAAAGAGGCATTTACTTATTACAGAGATGGTGTGATTTGATTTTCTTGATTATTTAGTTTCCTTTTACTGTTCCTAGTCTTATGAGAAAGACACACGCTTCGGGATAGAAAGAACAAATATTCTTATTCCATATTATAGAAATAAACCTACGCTTGTTGAAGGTGAAGTTTAGAACTAGAACAATTCCTTCTGTCGTGTATCCCCGATTGATGCAACCTCAGATACTATGCTTCAGTTATAGATTTTAGTATTGAACGAAAGGTTACACCCTTGTGTTTTGTATTACATACGAGTTAATCCTACTTCCTAGTAATGTAATAATGTAATATAGTACCCACAGGCGGCATAGGGGAAGAAGCACTACACCTAGCAATCGACAACACCAAAGCTTTGTTAAAAATTACTTACTCCCTTTCTTGTCTTATCTGGATTGGGACAACCAAGAGTGGTTGGGACAACAAACATCCATCTCGTTCGTACTTTGGATACCCGTATAACCATCGAAGACTGTTGAAGTGACTATTTCCTGGAAATTAGGGGGCGTTGAGGACAAAGGAATTGTTGGAGTTATCCTTTCTATTTAGTATCAAGACACTTGATTCTAGTAAAATCTCTTGCGCAAGAAGGTTGGCTAGAGATTTTTTGTAAAAACACTAGCCCCGCTCAGTTCATAATGAGAATGTTTTAACCCTTTTTTATTACATGTATTTTTAATTCTCATTATGCATATTTAAGGGAGGAGCCGTATGAGGTGAAAATTTCACGTACGGTTCTGGAACGGAGATTCTTTGAATCGAATAGCGACCGTAACGGATGTCAGCTCAATCCGAAGGAAATTATGCGGAAGCTTTACAGAATTATTATGAAGCTATGCGACTAGAAATCGATCCCTACGATCGAAGTTATATACTCTATAATATAGGCCTTATTCACACAAGTAATGGAGAACATACGAAAGCTTTAGAATATTATTTTAGGGCACTAGAACGAAACCCATTCTTACCACAAGCGTTTAATAATATGGCAGTGATCTGTCATTACGTGCGACTATCTCCACTATAGAAAGAAAAAGGAAGACAAAATCTTCGAGTAAATACTAAAACGCTAC